ATATATAAAAATATATAAAGATATTGATATATATAAAAAAAGATATAGATAAAAAAGTAGACAAATAAGACGTATCATTTTATATTAGAGTAGTGAGGAGTTATGGGACAAAAAATAAATCCACTTGGTTTCAGACGTAGTGAGGGATTATGGGACAAAAAATAAATCCACTTGGTTTCAGACTTGGTACAACTCAAAGTCATGATTCTATTTGGTTTGCACAACCAACAAATTATTCCGAGAATCTAAAAGAAGATAAAATAATACGAGATTGTATCAAGAATTATATACAAAAAACGATAAGAATATCCTCTGGTGTCGAGGGAATGGGAATTGGACGGATAAAGATTCAAAAAAGAGGCGATTTGATTCAAGTCATAATCTATATGGGACTTCCAAAGTTATTCATAGAGGGTAAGCCTCGAAGAATCGAAGAATTACAGACGACTGTGCAAAAAAAACTGAATTGTGTGAACCGAAAAATCAACATTGCAATTACAAGAATTCCAAATGCTTATAGAGACCCTAATATTCTTGCAGAATTTATAGCCGGACAATTAAGGAATAGGATTTCGTTTCGTAAAGCAATCAAAAAAGCTATTGAATTAGCTGAACAGGCAGGTACAAAAGGAGTTCAAGTACAAATTGCGGGACGTATCGACGGAAAAGAAATTGCACGTGTCGAATGGCTCAGAGAAGGTAGGGTTCCTTTACAAACCATTCGAGCTAAAATTGATTATTGTTCCTATCCAGTTCGAACTATTTATGGGGTATTAGGGATCAAAGTTTGGATATTTCTAAACAAAGAATAATAAACTTTTCCTTATCTTTGAAGAATTCTTACTACATTCTTATTCCAAAAGAATAAATGACAAATTTTATAAGATTGAATAAAAAATTTGATTAATCATTTTATAGTGAAGGAATTGCTATGCTTAGTGTGCGACTCGTTGGTTTTTTTTAGAGTAGTTCAATTTAAACAAAAATTCTACGAATTTATGAATTTTATTAATAAAGAACTAATAACCTACTCATCGCTTCGCATTATCTGGATATAAAGAACCGTCAAAATAAAAAATCGAAAGAAAGATATATGTGGTGATATAATTATAGCAACTGAAATCAAATATTTCATAAAAAAGAAATAAAAACGAATCTGATTATGAGTTGTGAAGCAATAAGAATATACAGATAAATGAAGGGGTGAAAGAAAGAGAGAAAAAAAGATATCAATGATATAGAATTCTAATATGTAAAGGTCTATGGGTCATCTCATAAAAGGTAGTGTAATAAAGCATCCATATTCAAAATTCATCCATATATGGATGAATATATTCCTAGAATAAACGAATTAAGAGCCGCGAATCAACAAAACTGAGAAGGTTGATTCAACAAAAAAGAATAAAATAAGAAAATCTTATAAAAATGAAATCTTATTACAGAGGCTCCATTGTAGAATTCAGACCTAACCATAAATCTAAAAGCGATGGGAACGACGGAACCTGCGAATACCTAAGATTTTTAAAAAATTAAAAACAAATCTTAATGATTCATTAGGTGGGATGGCGGAAGGAACTAAGAACCAATTCATTGTTTTTTGAAGAGTTGTGGGCTAACCCTACATTAGATCTGAAATTGATAATGAAAGAGTAAATATTCGCCCGCGAAATTTTTGATTTTTTGGAATTTAGAAATCTTTGCCAATTCGATATTATTGATAATAAAAAGAAAAGACAAATAGAGATTCGTTAGAACCTTATACCAAAACAACTAAGAATACATATTTCGTTATATATCAAAGCAAGGTATACAAATTTCGAATAGATCAATTCTATGAAATGTCAAAAAATGCCGCGATTGTATTATCTTTTTATTTTTATTTTATAGCTTAAATATTTTTGAATGGATTCATTCGCGAGGAGCCGTATGAGGTGAAAATCTCATGTACGGTTCTGTAATAGAGATGGAATTGAGAAACAACCATCAACTATAACCCCCAAAGAACCAGATTCCGTAAACAACATCGAGGAAGAATGAAAGGAAGAGCCTATCGAGGTAATACTATTTGCTTCGGAAAATATGCTCTTCAGGCACTTGAGCCCGCTTGGATCACATCTAGACAAATAGAAGCGGGGCGGCGGGCAATGTCACGAAATGTCCGTCGGGGTGGACAAATATGGGTACGGATATTTCCAGACAAACCTGTTACAGTAAGACCTACCGAAACGCGTATGGGTTCGGGAAAAGGATCTCCCGAATATTGGGTAGCTGTCGTTAAACCCGGCAAAATACTTTATGAAATGGGCGGGGTCCCAGAAAATATAGCTAGAAAGGCTATTTCAATAGCAGCATCCAAAATGCCTATACGAACTCAATTCATTCTTTCAGAATAATCATTAGAACGAAAGAGGTCTTTAGTATGAAAAAATTTGCAATTGTGGGTTTCTTTTTTTTTTTTTGAACACAGAATATTTTTTTTACTTCAACTTTTTGACTGAAACATAAAAAAAAAAATGATATGATTCAACCTCAAACCTATTTAAATGTAGCCGATAATAGTGGAGCCCGCGAATTGATGTGTATTCGAATCATAGGAGCTAGTAATCGACGGTATGCTTATATTGGTGACATTGTTGTTGCTGTAATCAAAAAAGCAGTACCAAATACGCCTTTAGAAAGATCCGAAGTGATCAGAGCTGTCATTGTACGTACTTGTAAAGAACTCAAACGTAGTAACGGTATAATAATACAGTATGATGATAATGCTGCGGTTCTAATTGATAAAGAAGGAAATCCAAAAGGAACTCGAATTTTTTGCGCAATAGCCCGAGAATTGAGACAGCTCAATTTCACTAAAATAGTTTCATTAGCACCTGAGGTATTATAATACAAGATCGTGATATGGATATCTTTTTTATGAATTGAATGAAATTAATTAAATGAAATAGATTAATTAATAGATTAGATTTCATGAATATATTAGATCTCACATAGATACCTTGTGTACTTGTGTAATTATTATTATATATTCTCAATATGATTCTATTTTATCAATCTGATTCTATTAAGATTATATCTTATAAATATTAGATCTTCTAAATATTAAAAGTATATATTTAGAAGTAATTAGAAGTATATATTAAGTATTAGAAGTAGTAAGTTATTATATTATTTCCAATTTTTTAATTAATATTTCAAAAAAGAAATACAAATAATAATAGATAGAAAAAAAGAAAAAGGAATGAAATATATATATTCAAAATAAAAATTCGAATTCTGAATTCTATTTTTTTTATAGAATTCAGAATTCGAATTCCATATGAGATTATATATCTAGTTTCTAATGATTCAGTAGTTCATTTTCTAATATTCTATTTTTTTTTAGTTTTAGAGTATTCGATATATATTTACATAATCCTATTTAGGATAAGATTTTCTATATATAGAGTATTATTATATTCTCATATTCAATATTAGATATTTTATTGAATCAAAAAATAAAAAATAGAAAAATGGGAGCACGTTGATTATATTGAAAGTAAGGAGGAACAATCATTTTAATTTATCATGGGTAAAGATACCATCGCTGATATAATAACCTTGATACGCAATGCTGACATGAATAGAAAAAGAACAGTTCAAATACCACTTACTAATATCACCGAAAACATTGTGAAAATACTTTTACAAGAGGGTTTTGTTGAAAACGTCAGAAAACATCGGGAAAGCAACAAATACTTTTTAGTTTTAACTCTACGATATAGAAGAAATAGGAAAGGATCATATAAAACTTTTTTAAATTTAAAACGGATCAGTACACCTGGTCTACGAATCTATTCTAACTATCAACGAATTCCTAGAATTTTAGGAGGGATGGGGATTGTAATTCTTTCTACTTCTAGAGGTATAATGACCGATCGAGAGGCTCGATTAGAAAGAATCGGCGGAGAAGTTTTATGTTATATATGGTAATTTTTCTGATATCCGAATTCTATGAAAAACTTCTATCCATTCTTGTGAATGGAGAGAGAAAACACAGATTTCGAACTCCTCATACATTAGTGAATGCGTGAAGAGGATTTTACTAGAATAGAACAAAATTCATGAAGATTTAATTACTGAATCACTTCTAAGGGTATGTTCCAGGTTCCTTTATAGAAAAAATAGAATTCAAATAAGATTCTAGGATATGTTTCCATTCCAACAAAATTCGACGTACTCTTCTTTTATATGTATACGACCGGGAAAGTAAAAAATGTATATAAGTCACTTAATTTAATTAGACTATTTTCTAACTTCCACATTTTTTTAGGGGGCACAATTAGAAGTTAAAAATGTAAGGAAACCCTATTTTCTTCCAATATAAATAAATAGATTCGGTATTAAGTTAAGGAATAAGAAATATGAAAATAGGAGCCTCTGTTCGTAAGATTTGTGAAAAATGTCGATTGATCCGCAGGCGAGGGCGAATTATAGTAATTTGTTCCAATCCAAGACATAAACAAAGACAAGGATAATATTTTCACAAAAAAGGGCTTTCTATTTATAAAGAAAGTACCAAATGCACAAATAAATTGATATTCAAATTCAAATAAAAAAATCTTATTAATATTCAATTCATATTTAATTGAATTAAATATGAAATCATAAAAATAGAATAATTTAGATTCTATATTAGAATCTATTCTATGTTATAAGTATTATAAGAAATGTTATTGCTTGATAGTTCTAAGATTCTATATTAATAGAATGATAGAATACAATGAATATAGAAAATATAGAATTTTCATCCTAGTTAGAAAATAGTAAAGAATCCTTTTTTGACAGGAAATGGATATATCCATATATTTCGGACTTATATTTTTAAAAATAATAAAATATGGCAAAACCTATACCAAAAATTGGTTCACGTAAAAATGGACGTATTGGTTCGCGTAAGCATCCTCGTAAAATACCAAAGGGAGTTATTTATGTTCAAGCTAGTTTCAACAATACCATTG